TTTGTAACCCCAATTTATCTTGCATATATATATACTATAAAAAATAAAAATGAAATATTTATTTAATTATGTATGTACAATTTTATTAATTGATCTCAATTGATCCCTCGTTACTGCTCAGAAGATAAGTAATAGGTAGGGATGACAGGATTTGAACCCGTGACATTTTGTACCCAAAACAAACGCGCTACCAAACTGCGCTACATCCCTTTCAATTGGTCTACAGTGTCATTGTAGAGAATCCCTGCCTTGTTTTCCACATCTTTATTTCCTACATTGATATACACAAACTATCTTATCATTTCTTCCTTCTTCCTTTTGGTCTCATATATCATATAACAAACATATAATATGGTAAAAGACTTATATAAAGTATGAAATAAATATGAAATCTACCACAAAAAAGTAATATTTTTTAGGAATTTAAGGCGGAAATGGACGTATTTTTTTCTTTAAATAAATATCTATTTTGTACATTTCAATTTGAATTAGGAACTCCGCGTACAAGTGGTAAGTCATTAACTACATATACACATCCGGTCATATATGTATTACCATTAGGTATTACAAATTACAATAAAATTACAATAACGAATACAGAAAGAGGAGTTTTTAAAATGCGAGATCTAAAAACATATCTCTCCGTGGCACCGGTAGTAAGTACTCTATGGTTCGGGTCTTTAGCAGGTTTATTGATAGAGATCAATCGTTTTTTTCCGGATGCGTTGATATTCCCCTTTTTTTCATTCTAGCTATTGATATGGGAAGGGGGAAGAAGATTAGAGATACAATCAAATATCTGTAACTAATCCCTACCCCTCCCTTCTTTTTTTCTTTGTTTTTTCTTTTTATTCTTTCTAAAAAAAAAAAAAACAAAGAAAAAGCGGTTTCACCCTCAGTGAAACTATGAACTCGGGCTCAGGCTCAAATTAAATTAATAATAGAACGGAAATGCGGTGGTTGGGGCAACAATATCATACAAGATACTTAACTGAAAATGAAATACTGTACGGCAATTAAAAATTATAAATATAGTTAGAAATCATTATATTACTTATTATTTATTACTATATTGATTGCAACAAAATATTTCTTTCATAATTTGATTTCGAGTTACCTGCTTCTATTTTTGTGTCCTTTCTTCTTCCTTGCTTCGGGTCGGAAAATTAAAGAATTGAGTGAATCAAAAACCAAAGGAGGTTCATGGCTAAGGGTAAAGATGTCCGAGTAACGGTTATTTTGGAATGTACCAGTTGTGTTCGAAATCGTGTTAATAAGGAATCAATGGGCATTTCCAGATATATTACTCAAAAGAATCGACACAATACGCCTAGTCGATTGGAATTGAGAAAATTCTGTCCCTGTTGTTACAAACATACGATTCATGGGGAGATAAAGAAATAGATCGAACCGATCGCTCGTGTGTCAGTCTTCCAAGGAAGATGAAAAATTACATATTATATATAACAATATAATATATATATATAATTTATTTTAATTTCTTTTTTAATTTATTAATTTATTTAATTTAATTTATTTAAATAGAAACAAATAAATATAAACAAACCAAATCCTATTTCGATCGGATCAAAGATGATGTAGAATTAAGAAATAGGATTGGGATTTTCAGGATAAGGAATAAACAAACCATGGATAAATCCAAGCGAATCTTTCTTAAATCTAAGCGATCTTTTCGTAGGCGTTTGCCTCCGATCCAATCGGGGGATCGAATTGATTATAGAAACATGAGTTTAATTAGTCGATTTATTAGCGAACAAGGAAAAATATTATCTAGACGGGTGAATAGATTGACCTTAAAACAACAACGATTAATTACTATTGCTATAAAACAAGCTCGTATTTTATCTCCGTTACCTTTTCTTAATAATGAGAAACAATTTGAAAGAAGCGAGTCAACCGCTAGAGCTGCTGGTCTTAGAACCAGAAAAAAAATAGGTTGACTCTTCAATTGAATTGAATCAAAATAAAATTCCAATCCAAACTCAAATGCGGATTGACGTTTTTTTTTTTTTTTGTTCGAAAAATCGTAAAATCGAAATGTCCTGTCGTAAGAAAAAAAATGGGAGAAGAGGAATAAATATTTTTTATTTAACGTCTTTCTTCATTTTGATGACTTTATCATATTTTATCATACTAATTTCTACTCTACCTTCCCAGAGTTCATTCTCCAGGGAACTCCATTTAAACTATTCCAACGGATTCCTTCCAATCTCTTTATTTTATGATCTCATTGGAAATCATATAAAGACAACTCTTATTTAATATAGCTATTTGTGCAAGTATTTTACGATTAAGAAGTAACTGTCTCTTGTACAGATTGTGTATAAATTTACTATAACTGAAGTATACCTTATTCTCGCGAATTACTGCATTTATCCGAGTGATCCACAACCGACGAAAATCTCTCTTTTGTCTACCTCTATCCCGATGAGCCGAAACCAAAGCTCTTATTTTCTGTTGAGTAATAGTACGAGTAAGTCTTGAATGAGCCCCTCGAAAGGTTGATGCAAATAAACGAATTTTTGTTCTACGTCTTCGAGCTATATACCCTCGTTTAATTCTGGTCATTGAATAAATGAAACTTTGATGAATAACTAATCGATTTCCTTTCTTTCAGTTATTCCCTTCCCGTATCCTAGTCTATTAATAACAAAACGGATTCTTCCAATGTATAAAATTTTAATTCCAATGGCTTTTGCTACTATAACCTTCCCGACCACGATTTTTTTTTTTTCTAGGTGAAATGCCTAGAAAAAATTGTATTGATATTAGGTATCAAAAACACATAAAAGTAGTAAATATAAATGGATATAGTGGGTTCCATCGTTTCTATGGTTACTTCTTAAACGGTGAGGTCCTCTCTATACACCGGAGCCCTTCTTTCATTTAATCAATGTTATTGTTAACTTGTACAGTTCACACTCTTTGGCTCTACCCATAATTATCCAGTACGAGGTCTTTCACAATGAGATCTACTTATACAGTAACGGTATTTAATTATGAAGATTAGCTGAGTAGCTGACCCTGTTAGTCCGTTCTTGCAAGAGTAAGGCATAATTTTTCTGCTTTTTAAAATAGTATTTCCCCTGCTTAATGGATATCATTTGCTATCAATGGAGAATTCTTTCTCATCTTAAATTTAAAACGGAGTTGATTGGATTTGCACCAACGGAAACCATACATTTGATACCACAATAGAAGGATAGATCTTTTTGATTTTTAGATATTGAATGGAGTTCTTCCATTCTAGTCTATTCACTGGTACTGATCGTTGATACTGGATCAATTGTTTTCTTTCTTTTGTCCTAGCCCATGATCTGAACGAGTCGCACATACACCCTAGTACATGTTCCTCGTCGCTGAGGACATCCCCCAAGAGCGGGGGATTTCGTGACATTTCTGATTGGCTGTCTTGTGTTTCTAATAAGTTGTTTAATAGTTGGCATATTGAATCATATACATAATGGGCTGGTTTAGATCGATCTTAACCGGATGATTATGAATTATTTTATTTCTATATTAATAGATTAATGAATAGAATATTAAATCCGGTAAGAAGATAAAATCTCAAATCACCAATTCGTCTGAAATTTTTGTTATTTTTTCTTTTTTATTCAGTCGCTACAAGATCAACAATTCCATGAGCTTGGGCTTCTGTTGCTGACATAAAAACATCTCTTTCCATATCTTCGGATACAACCCATAAGGGTTTGCCTGTCCTTTGTACATAAACCCTTGTGACGGTTTCGCGCAGCTTCAAAAGTTCTTCCGCTTCCAAGATAAATTCTCCCGTCTGTGCCTCATAAAAAGAACTAGCAGGTTGATGGATCATTACCCTGATGATATAACATAATAAATGTTTATTCTATCTCGCATGATGATAAGGTGAAGAGATAAAGAATAATAAAATATATAATTGAACAACCGTACAGGCATCTTTTACGCATTGCATACGGCTCTATAATGGAATTCGTTTTTACCTTACTTAAATATCAAATAAATTAAATTAAATATAGGGTCTATCAGACTCGGGTTGGTAAATGATCCAATAACCACCCTTCTTTTTGTTTTTGGAGTAGTTCAAAAATACTATGATGGCTCCGTTGCTTTATATATTTATTTCGTCTGTTATTTAGCAATCCCAAAGTTTCTTTTTTTTTTTTTTTTCAAATAAAAAAACAAGATTTTTTTATTTTAATATTCTTTCATAACCTAAATATTGTTAAGAGCCTCCCGGCGTGAAAACAAAAAAGTTTGTGACGCTGAAATAGGCCTCCCGATAGATTAGATAAAATCGGAAATACCTTTTATCTCATACTACTCTTTCGATACATAATTTAAGGGTTAAAAAAATTTATCATATCGAATTCGAAGTGCCATGCTATTATTACTTAATATTCATATTTCATATAGCGCGAAGGCATAGTCTTCTTTTTTCTCTCAAATCAAATAAAAAACTCATTGGCGCCAAGCGTGAGGGAATGCTAGACGTTTGGTAATTTCTCCTCCGACCAGAATAAAAGATCCCATTGAAGCGGCTAATCCCATGCATATTGTCTGTATATCTGGTCGCACAAATTGCATAGTATCATAAATAGCTACTCCGGGTATTACCCATCCGCCAGGAGAATTTATAAACAAATATAGATCTTTGGTATCATCCTCTATACTGAGATATACCATAAGACCAATAAGTTGATTCGAGATCTCGCTATCAACCCCTTGGCCTAAAAAAAGTAATCGTTCTCGATAAAGTCGGTTGATTGGGATAAAGTTGTATCCCTTAGAAACCGTACATGCACCTTTTGATGCATACGGTTCAACAAAAATAACGAAAAAAAAAAAAGAATCAATGTGTAGATGTAGATTCTAGCGCTTTCTTTTATTTATTTTTTTTTTTTCATACCAGGCTTTTAACTTATAAAAAGGGGCTTTTCTTTCATTTTTCAAAAAAGATGGGTTTTGGCCTGTTTTGTTTATCTATAAAAAAAATTACTAAATTTATCTAACTAACTTTTCATTGATGTATTGTTTCATCGAGATACAATCTCAATCGCGATGTAATTTTCTTGTTCCTGAATGGGCTTCTTCAATTTTTTTAGGTTTATGCTCTACTCCGAGTAAAGATCCGCCCGATTTGGATTTGCACATATATGACAAATGCCCCAATACCACGTCCTTTTGCTACGACTTCCTTTTTACAATTTATTTCATGTCTTACAACAGATATTCAATGCATTCATCATATTACTCGATTGATTAACAGTTTGAGATCACTTCTATTATAAATATATAAAGAAATAGAATATGATAGAAATAGTAATCATAAATAGATTTTTTACCGGTTTTTTTCTAAACGGAGCCTGGATACTTCATTTTATTGGCCTAACCAAGATAACCATAAATTATTCTAATTGATAATATTAATCTGTATACCCTCCCGAAAAAATGGATCTAATTGAACTTCACGCTCCAAATTTTTGATAATTCAATCAATCTTTCTTGGGCGAAGGGGAGGATATCTCGATCGGGGAAGAGAATGGGGAAATACCATATGACCCAATATATCTGACAAGTCGCACTATACGTCAATCCACAATGCATCTTCCTCTCCAGGACTTCGAAAAGGTACTCTTGGAACACCAATAGGCATTAAATAAAAGAAAAATTAAGTACTATATCTCACTTTGATGTGAAAGCGTAACAATGGATTTAGTGTCCTACTAATATTGGCCTTTATCATATTTTATCCATAGATTGACTAAGTTTATAAAAAAAGATAAAGAAGACAAAATGAATAAAGGAAAATTATTACAAATAAGTCCTTTGAATGATGAACAAATATATATATGCATTCACTCATATAAAATGGTATCAACTCCCCTACCATTGCGTATTGGTACTTATCGGGTGTAGAATAGATCTGCTTCTTTTTGTTCCTACGAACAAAATAGTTTCATTATTACTAAAAGTAATTGAAAAGAATCAAACAAATCAAACAAATATTAATTCTTTCCCCAAGATAATCCACTAAAAAGAGGGTCCACAGCATAGTTTTTTCCAATGCAATAAAGTTACATTGTGTCTATTTTTCATTGATAAAGGGGTATTTCCATGGGTTTGCCTTGGTATCGTGTTCATACCGTCGTATTGAATGATCCCGGTCGTTTGATTTCTGTCCATATAATGCATACAGCTCTGGTTGCTGGTTGGGCCGGTTCGATGGCTCTATACGAATTAGCAGTTTTTGATCCTTCTGATCCTGTTCTTGATCCAATGTGGAGACAGGGTATGTTCGTTATACCCTTCATGACTCGTTTAGGAATAACCAATTCATGGGGCGGTTGGAGTATCACAGGGGGTACTGTAACGAATCCGGGTATTTGGAGTTACGAAGGTGTGGCCGGGGCACATATTGTGTTTTCGGGCTTGTGCTTTTTGGCAGCTATCTGGCATTGGGTGTATTGGGATCTAGAAATATTTACTGATGAACGTACAGGAAAACCCTCTTTGGATTTGCCTAAGATCTTTGGAATTCATTTATTTCTATCAGGGGTGGCTTGCTTTGGTTTTGGTGCATTTCATGTAACAGGATTGTATGGTCCTGGAATATGGGTGTCCGATCCTTATGGACTAACTGGAAGGGTACAATCCGTAAATCCAGCGTGGGGTGTGGAGGGTTTTGATCCTTTTGTTCCGGGAGGAATAGCCTCTCATCATATTGCAGCAGGGACCTTGGGCATATTGGCGGGTCTATTCCATCTTAGTGTACGTCCACCTCAACGCCTATACAAAGGATTACGTATGGGAAATATTGAAACCGTCCTTTCCAGTAGTATTGCTGCTGTCTTTTTTGCCGCTTTTGTAGTTGCTGGAACTATGTGGTATGGTTCAGCAACTACCCCGATTGAATTATTTGGTCCCACTCGTTATCAATGGGATCAAGGATACTTCCAACAAGAAATATATCGAAGAATTGGTGCTGGGTTGGCTGAAAATCAAAGTTTATCTGAAGCTTGGTCTAAAATTCCCGAAAAACTAGCTTTTTATGATTACATCGGCAATAATCCGGCAAAGGGGGGGTTATTCAGAGCGGGCTCAATGGACAACGGGGATGGAATAGCTGTTGGGTGGTTAGGACATCCTATCTTTAGAGATAAAGAGGGGCGCGAACTTTTTGTACGTCGTATGCCTACTTTTTTTGAAACATTTCCGGTTGTTTTGGTAGACGGAGACGGAATTGTTAGAGCCGATGTTCCTTTTAGAAGGGCGGAATCTAAATATAGTGTCGAACAAGTAGGTGTAACTGTCGAGTTCTATGGCGGCGAACTCAACGGAGTCAGTTATAGCGATCCCGCTACTGTGAAAAAATATGCTAGACGTGCTCAATTGGGTGAGATTTTTGAATTAGATCGTGCTACTTTGAAATCCGATGGTGTTTTTCGTAGCAGTCCACGGGGTTGGTTTACTTTTGGACAT